ATTGTATACGAATGGACCATTTGTCGAACAAGGGAGTGAGACGTAATCAAGATAGGATCAGAATCATGAAAATTGGAGTGAGTGCTGACGTGTTCCGACGGGGGACTTAATGAAATAGGAGAAGAAGGTTCATTTAAATAACAAGTTATATCTTTTCTTTTGCTGGGGGAATCGTTACTGACAGTCCCGGCCCGAAAGAGCCATTGAAGTCGGAACATAAAAATAAGTTGAATTGTGCAAGAATCCATAGCTCCATTTTTTTTTATTCCAGTAAAGTAAGTCAATCGATAAAAGGAAAAACAAAGAATAATAAGAAATGACACTCCTGTCATAGGAATGGAAATAGCCCTTCTTGCTGCTTCAATAACAAGTATTTTCGTTTTCAAATCAGATAAATCATTTGATCTATGATTCATTGGAACAAAACAAGGAATGGCCTGGCTAGGTATAGGTACTGGCCAGGCCGGGGTAATAAAAGAACCTTTCGTACGAAATCAAAGAGGTACTCTTTCTATTGGAGATATCTGTTTCGAATCCTTATCTAAATGCAATTGCTGATAAAATTCGTATATATATAGAATAAAGAAAAGAAAGATAAAGAAAGACTTTTATCAATCTTTACTTCACGCGTCACATATGAATTATCCTTTTGTAATTGGGAGAGATGGCTGAGTGGACTAAAGCGACGGATTGCTAATCCGTTGTACGAGTTATTCGTACCGAGGGTTCGAATCCCTCTCTCTCCGTTCCCTCTGATCACTTGAGAGTTATCTTTCGAATTCGAAAAAATCTCGAGCCCTTGTTATCTGTTATCTTAGTTAAATGTATGGAATAGAGAAAATCATAAGAAAATTCAGAAATCAAGCAACGAAAAACTTCTGATTTTTTTATTTTATTCCTCGCGTCCAGGATTACGTCCTGGATCATTAGATAGGAATCCGAAGATGAAGAGAGAAACAAAGAATATCACTACTGTGTAAACGAAGAGTTTGAGAGTAAGCATTACACAATCTCCAAGATCATTTTTGGGGGAAATAAGGGAATAGATTCTCTATTTTTGTACCACATATCCCATTTTGACACCAAGAAATGGAGTGGTTTCTAGAAAAGAAAGGAATTTGCAGGAATTCATTTGTAATAAGATTCTGATTCCTTCGTTACCAAAATGATCTTTCATACCCACAATTAGGTATTGTGAGGGACCATACATAAGGTCTTTGACCTCCGGAAAGTCAGAATGAGAAAATGAGGTGATCCAGATTCATCGCGGCTATCCAAAAGAATTTCAATGTTTGAATCGAGAGTTCATAATGTAAGACTTATCTGATCTTATCAATTGTTAGAATAGAATTCTTCCTTTTTTAGCGAATCAATCATGAATGTTTCTAGGACAGTATTAAAGATCTCATCGAAAACTTACAGCAGCTTGCCAAACAAGGGCTAAGAGAAAAAAGAGTACAGGTATGACTGGCATAACATCTACGATTGGATTGAAAAAAGCATAAGCCTCGGGTAATTTGGCGAAGAAAAAGCTACTCGAATGAAGGGCAGAATTAATACAGATACAGATCAAACTAAAGATATTAAGCATAACAAAAATTTCGCTCTTGTGGAGAATTTCATTATTAGTGAGTTGGGGAAAAATGAAGAAAGAAGAGAAGATAGGCCAAACAAAAAATCCTTCTTTTTCTTTGAACTCCCCCAATCAAAAATCCTTCAATTCTCAAATGAGAATAGAAGGAATCATACTTTCATACAATATCTTAATTGAATTATAGATAATGATCAATGGATTTCTTTTGATTCTACATCTACACGTGTCGAATCCTAGCAACAACCTATTCCATAGATATTTGGGCTGGAATTGACGAACAACCAATATCCATATTAGTGTTATTAGTGTCAAATAGAAATCTCAATGGGGCGTGGCCAAGCGGTAAGGCAACGGGTTTTGGTCCCGTTACTCGGAGGTTCGAATCCTTCCGTCCCAGACCGATTCTATCAGAACAAAGATTGTGCTCTTTTCTTTAACAATCCTCTGTTTAAGAGTGTAATGTTGGATACAATGTGATCCAATCTTTCTTTCTGATTTCTAATGATTCAGAGAAGAATCATATCCTACCTTTCCATCCTCTTTCTGTTTCTCACAAACAAAAACAGAATCGAGTGTCAATGACACGTGGATGGAAATAAATATCTTTTTGATATAGGTAGGATGGGAACAAAGATCAAAGTTCCATTCAAAAAAAAAGATTGGGTGGCCATTCAGCGTATGCCCGTCTCCCCCCCGCTCATATTCATATTGAAGTTAGTTAGTCATTTAGAGAAACTTTATGCCCCCTATTTATCAAATTTGGATTCCCACATGATGCATTCTGAGTCGACATGCGGAAGAAAGGTAAAGTAAATAGGGGTAAATGACTAATTTTATGTGGATCCTGAATTCTAAACAGGAGGAGTTCTTGGTACTAATTCCATCACTGGGATTAAAGCTCCTAAGACTGGGGTGGGTCAAAATAAAAATAAAATAGAAACAACGAATTAATCTGGACCCATTCGACTTTGTACCTATACAAGATGGTATAGCATCCCATAAGAGGATCTTTTTTTGATTGGCTTTGAGTATGATTCATGATCCCCATAGAATTCGTGTAGATACGAGTTAATTAGCAAAGGAAGGTATCAATTTCAATCAATATCTGTGTCATCTGGATCTCATTAACAAACAATAAAGTTCAATACGGAACAGATGTATTTTCTTTGGACTTAATTGCTTTTATTTTGCATCAGGCTCCAATGAATAATTGGAAATCAATGTAACGATGGGGGGGGGGGGATTCATAGATTCCATTCACTTTAGTTTATCTTTATGGAAATGGAAAAATTTCTGAACCTGAAATAAAGCAAAATCCGTAGAAAATGAACCATGCCCATATGTAGTTTTATTGTTCTATTTCAGTGACACCGGTATTTCGGTTTCGGTGAAAAAGATTTGTGATCTCTTAAATATACACGATGACCCCCGGTGACAATTGTTCGGTGTATCTGATGGATACGGAAAGGTCATACTCCTACGATTTGGATTTTCTCAATCAGATGAAAGAATAGCGACCTTAATCTTATCTTCCATGAGCTCTTTTCTATCCATCCCCATGAAAACAACTAAATTGGATTTTTTTCTCGACCCATCCATCTGATTTAAATCATTGATGATTCAATTGGAAAAGAAACATGGATTTCTCTTATGATGATCGAATTCGCGTCTCTTTAATCAATGAGATATCTGCTAAACTTTTTAGTTACTCGTTGTGATTGTGCCGACTTGTTGATTTGATTGATTTAGAGATCAAATGAAATTCAGTCTTTACAGGAAAACTTATTTATAGTAATGATAATGATGTCGAAGTAGGAAATTGTTGAAACCATTTTATTTTTTATGATTCCTTACCTTATAAATCCTCGCTATTCGAAGAAGTGTGAGATTGGTGAATCTATCCTATCGAGTCACTTGCGACTTTTCCGGGTCATTAGAATAGCTTATTTGGTTAATGACTCATTTTATTTTGTTCCAGTATTGGTAATCGAATTAAAGACTCGTCTTTAGTTTAGTTGTTCGAGAAAGAATTGGAATTGGATCTTTCATGATTGATCGTCCCGAACAATATAACAATATGTTGAAGATGTAGATGTAAATAAATAAGTGTTAAGCAACTCATTTCTTCGTGTTTTTTATAAATGTGTTTCATTCCTATAACAAAATATGGGTTAATTTGGCTTTTTGCTGAGATTTCCCCAGAGAAATACCTATTCATACATATATAAAAATAAAGTATGGACTACTATGCACCGATGGAGCCAATGACTATTCATGATTCCATATTGAATCAATTCCATACCGGTCCAAATTAGAGGAATGTTATGGTAAAACTTCGTTTGAAACGATGTGGTAGAAAGCAACGTGCGACTTGAAGGACATGATCGGCTGTGGATTCTTGCATCCACCATTTTTTTATATATCAATGAAGATGCTCTTGGCTCGACATAGTTTGTTCTGTGCCACCAGGACCCCATTGGGGGGGGGGTTGTAAATAGTACATGATGGAGCTCGAGCATAAATTCTTGATTCATTTATCAGAGGGAAGGATCTAGGGTTAGTGCCAGTCAATAAGTTGGAACAACTTCGTAAGTATATCTTCGATATAGAAATCGCAAATTCGAACAAGTTTCAAATAAAAAAGCAAAAAAGGAAAATTTGTCGGAATTGGTAAAACTATTTCGATCAAAAGTGTATCACAGGGGAATCAACCATTTGTATGATTCTTCAATAGAAAGAACAAAAGGTATGTTGCTGCCATTTTGAAACAATTAAGGATCACCGAAGTAATGTCTAAACCCAATGATTCAAAGCAAAGATAAAGGATACCGGAACAAGGAAACGCCACTTTCAATTGTCTCAATAACTAGATCAGAATGAGAAAGGAAAATCGATTCTAGACGAGACAAACAAAAGAGGTTAGAGACGGCTCAATAAATGTCTAAGGATTTCCCTTCGAGCTCTTTGAGAATTACCCCAACTTGAGTTATGAGTACGAATGAGATTTCTTTTTTTTTTTATTCCTTCCAAAAAAAAACGACTCAAATCCTAATCTAATTGATGATTTTATGGATCCATTTGCCACTATATACAATACATAAATTCGAATCATTCTTTCTCGAGCCGTACGAGGAGAAAACCTCCTATACGTTTCTAGGGGGGGCATTGTTCATCTATATCTATCCCAATGAGCCATCTATCGAATCGTTGCAATTGATGTTCGATCCCGAAGAGAAGGAAGAGATCTTCGTAAAGTGGGTTTTTACGATCCGATAAAGAACCAAACTTATTCAAATGTTCCTGCTATTCTATATTTCCTTGAAAAAGGCGCTCAACCTACAGGAACTGTTCACGATATTTCAAAGAAGGCGGAAGTATTTAAGGAACTTCGAATTAATCAAACGAAATAAAATTTATGAAATAGAAAAAAAGATTGAGTGAAATAACTGGCAATTGAGGGGATTGCCATCAATCAGATGGTTTTCGTTGGGACTCTACGAATAAATAAGGGATCAATCTTGCTATTGTTTGTACTTCTATTGAAAACCAGAGATTTTTTTCCTACTTCTTCTTTATTTATTCCCCCCCACACACTTCATTTCTTATCTATGTAGTGCCAATCCAACACAAGTCTTTATTTTCTTTATTTCATTTTTTTTTTTTCTCAAAATTCAATTTATATTGACAATGGTGTATCGATCAAATATAATTCGATCGTGGATAAATAGATCTATTTATCTACGTCCCATAAGTTTGTTTCTTTACTTCACTAGGTTCGCCGGATTCGCTGTGACACAAGAAGTATCTTCTTAAGATAATGAAAAAAAAAATGATCAAAACAGGAGGGTCCACAAATTTTTACATCTATCTATATTTATCCGTGAATCCGTTGTATTTGAATCTGATCTGAACATTTTGATGTTCATAATTGATCATCAAATGTTTCTTTTAGATTTGTTGCTAGTTCAATGTTTTGATGGGGTAGGGCAATCCAATCTCTTTATTTATTTATTTTTTTTTTTGATTCCGATCGTATCTACACACCATATTTATACGGGTTGCTAACTCAACGGTAGAGTACTCGGCTTTTAAGTGCGGCTAGGATCTTTTACACATTTGGATGAAGCAACAGATTCGTCCATACCATTGGTATGGTTTGTAAGACCACGACTGATCCTGAAAGGGAATGAATGGAAAAAACAGCATGTCGTATCAACGGAGAACTCTGAGAATACTTCCTGGGTCGGTAGAAAATCTTGTTTTGATTCTTGGAACGGTACCAAATCAATTCACAGTTTGGTCGAGTGAATAAATGGATAGAGCCCCAATGGCTCCAATTATAAGGAAACCAAAAGCAACGAGCTCGGTTCCTAATTCGAATGATTCCCCGATCTAATTAGACGTTAAAAATAGATTAGTGCCTGATGCGGGAAAGGGTTCTCCTGTGAGTGGATCATCGATTCCTTTTTTTTTTTCATGAATCCTAACTATTAACTATTCTTTCTCTATTATGGAGTGGAGACGAATGTGTAGAAGAAACGGTATACTGATAAAGAGAATTTCTTCCAAAGTCAAAAGAGCGATCGGGTTGCAAAAATAAAGGATTTCTAACCATCTCTTGTAACTATAACGAACACAAACAAATTGGATGGAAAGAGAGAGGATCCGTTCATTGGACTCCCCGTCTCCGGGGTATCTATTCTTTTCTTACTATATACCCTGTTCTGACCGTATCGCACTATGTATCATTTGATAACCCAAGAAATCCCCCGTGCCTTTGTATAATTTCAAATGGAGGAATTACAAGGATATTTAGAAATAGATAGATCTAGGCAACAACACTTCCTATATCCGCTTCTATTTCAGGAGTATATCTACGCACTTGCTCATGATCATGGTTTAAATGGATCGATTTTTTACGAACCTATGGAAAATTTCGGTTATGACAATAAATCCAGTTCACTAATTGTGAAACGTTTAATTACTCGAATGCATCAACAGAATCATTTGATTCTTTCGGTTAATGATTCCAACGAAAATAGATTCGTTGGGCACAACAAGAATTTTTATTTTCAAATGGTATCAGAGGGTTTTGCAGTCATTATGGAAATTCCATTCTCGCTGCGATTAGTATCTTCCCTAGAAGAAAAAGAAATAGCAAAATCTCATAATTTACGATCTATTCATTCAATATTTCCCTTTTTCGAGGACAAATTATCACATTTAAATCATGTGTCAGATATACTAATACCTCATCCCATCCATCTGGAAATCTTGGTTCAAACCCTTCACTGCTGGATACAAGATGCCCCCTCTTTGCATTTATTGCGATTCTTTCTCCACGAGTATCGTAATTCGAATAGTCTCATTACTCCAAAGAAATCCATTTCTCTTTTGAAAAAAGAGAATCAAAGATTCTTTTTGTTACTATATAATTCTCATGTATATGAATGTGAATCCGTATTAGTGTTTCTCCGTAAACAATCTTCTCATTTACGATCAACATCCTCTGGAACTTTTCTTGAGCGAACACATTTCTATGGAAAAATAGAACATCTTGTAGTAGTGCTTCGTAATGATTTTCAGAAGACCCTATGGTTGTTCAAGGACCCCTTCATGCATTATGTCAGATATCAAGGAAAATCCATTCTGGCTTCAAAGGGGACTCATCTTCTGATGAAGAAATGGAAATCTCACCTTGTCCATTTTTGGCAATGTTATTTTTACTTGTGGTCTCTACCGGACAGGATCCATATAAACCAATTATACAATCATTCCTTATATTTTCTGGGCTATCTTTCAAGTGTACGACTAAACACTTCGGTGGTAAGGATTCAAATGCTAGAGAATTCATTTCTAATAGATACTTCTATTAATAAATTCGAGACCCTAGTCCCAATTAGTCC